CTTATTATTGCATAGTCTTTCGTTAGACAACCACTATCTCTCTATCATTTCTCATAGAAAGTGTGGTGCGTATACACTTAACAAAACGACTTCTTCTTTGAAGAGTAAAGAGGGAAAGAAATCAAAAAAAAAGGTCCGGTCTTCTTCAGTATCCATCTATAAAGATAGTAAGAGCCCATTCCATTGATTGAAATAGAAAATTTCGGAAGAATTTTAGGTTGGAATCAATTTCCAATCATCTGAATCCCTTTCTTTTCGAAATACAAACACGGGAATCGCTGAAATATCTCTTTGATTGAAAAAGTATGATTCATATCCTAGATTACTCCATTGGAGTCCAATACCAATAGGATTCGAAATGCAGATTCTTTTGAATAGTTCAAAACGCGTTGCAGAACGATCTATAAAACAATTGATACGGTTTGATTCCTCAACTCAATTAGTAGTACTTCTAGAGCCCACTTCTTCCCCACACTACGAGTGAAAGGGAAAATGTAAAGACTACCATTAAAGCAGCCCAAGCGAGACTTACTATATCCATGTGAATTATGTCCCCTATCTCTATAAATACGAAGGAATTATTCCATTATTCTTCACTAATAATAGTGGAATCAATGGTGCAGAGTCAAAAAGGGATTCTGACCTAACACTATTAAGAATCCAATCCAATAAATCGATTATGATTTCGAATCGGGAAAGATTAAACACAAGCAAAATATGTAGTAACATCCTAAGGGAATGGGAACATGTAGGAATAAGAATAATAAGCCCTATTCTTTTTTTGTTTTGGTGACCTTTGTAAGTAAAAACAGAAGGGGAGAAATCACTAAAAAAGAGAAATCATTATCTATTACAGACCTCTATTTCCCCATTTGATCTAATCCGTACCCTCCTTTCCCGATTATCGCTCTGAAAGAGGGGGCTTGACTAGGGGTTGCCGAAAAGAAATTCTTTTTGACCCTTTTTCTATAAAAGTCAATTATCCATCCAATCTAATATGGATACCTGAGCACTCAGAGATTCGCGCGAGTCCGTCGTATATAAAGCAACTTCCGCCCCTTTCCAAAACTAGTAATTTAATTTCCTATCAGGCTCTACAATTTGATTCAAGATCCAGTCATTAGACACTCCCTTAGTAATAGAAGGGAATCGTGAAGTCTTGATAACCCCTCTACCAGTAGATTAGAATATTTCCTTGAATCCTAGATGCGAACGAGAATTCACAATCTTTTCTTTTAGAAAACCTTCAGACCACATGCTTAGAATCAAACAAAGTATCAACAGTCGGTTTCCTCGGCTTCTACCGGGGAAGAATTCTGCGAGTTATATCAGCAAAACAGAAGAGATTTCGAGTTTTTTGTTGATCAGGCGACACCCAGATTTGAACTGGGGAAAAAGGATTTGCAGTCCCCCGCCTTACCACTCGGCCATGCCGCCAAAATGATACAAAATAGATGAAAATTTTCCCGGATTACTGAATTTTTATTGTACTTGCACTCCTGTTTTCCTTAATCCTTGTCCTAAAAGAAACACCCCCTTTTGATTGCATTTGATCCATCCCTTCGATTGATTGTATAGTATCTGAAACTACACAATGCTAAAAACATTCTCTCGCTTTTCTATTGAGAAATCAAATGGGTATTTTCAGCCGACAAATTGGAACCATTAACTATTGACTGCTTACTTCGAATTCATGAACGATTCTGGGATTTGAATCTCAAATTGTGTTTTCCTAATGACATAAGAAAATACAAATTGAGACAGAACTAATCAGTATTGATTTTTTCAATCAAAAAATCCTTCTCAATTGCAATTATAACAAAACATATGAGTATATGTAAACCCCAGAACATAAATTGTTACACAGATATCTATTATTTAGATATGTTGTCGATAGGGAATTATCCTAAAATTATCCTACTTCACTTTTGCATTGAATAGAAATTCTCTTTTGATAGAGCACGACCCGGGCTGTCCCGAATAGAACCGGCAATAAAAGAGAAGTCGGATATTATAGCGATCTGCATACGTGTTTAATAAATGCAACCCTTCTTATACACTTCAAATCGTATTATCAGTAAGGTACAAATATCTCTCTTCTCTGCGAATCTGAACAACGAAATCCCAACATAAAGTCGGTTAAGTGCTAAAAAAATGGATTCTATCTGGTTTTTTTGTCTTTGTCTTTATCTCCCAAATACCGAATCTTTTTATTTTTCTCAAATTCGAATCGAATATGTAATATCATAATAATGGTATAATTTGAATCATTTTTTTTTTTTTTTTGCTATTCTATACAAAACCCTATGGCCTTAATAAGTCTAAGTGACAGAATTTTGTTTGTAGGCTTGTTTTATCAATTCCTTTCCATTTGGATCTGTTGCAACTTCCAATTTAAGTAGAAAATTCTCTTTATTCCTCCGTTCATACGTAGTTCATACATTTCATTCCAAATATGGAGTTGAGTAAAATTTCATGTGATTCAGTAAACAGAATAGAA